AATTATGAAAAATATATGAAACACTGTAAAAAAAAAATGAATCCTTGGTGGGGAATGTTCAAGAATAAATGGATTGTTTTTGTTGAATAGAAAAAAATGGATCTACTGGATACTGGATTCTTCATTATACATTATACATTTCTAATTAAATTAGAGATTCCGCGTCTTTCTATCAGAATATCTGATGACTTCTCATTATGTTCAAAAGAAGAATACTAAAAAGGAGAATTTTCAATGCGAGATCTAAAAACTTATCTTTCCACTGCACCGGTACTAAGTATGCTATGGTTTGTATCTTTAGCGGGTCTATTAATAGAGATCAATCGTTTTTTCCCGGATGCGTTGATGATATTCCCTTTTTTTTTTTCATTTTAGTTATTGACATAGAATCGTTGAGTCAATCAATCATTCAAAAAGGGGGGGTTCATGGCTAAGCTAAAGGTGTTAAAGGTGGCCGAACCCGAGTCACGGTTCTTTTTTTTTTTAATGTACTTCTGTACTTACCAATGTTTGAAAAGGTGTTTTTATTCATAAGGAATCCACAGGTGTTTCCTATGACTCAAAGGATATGCGCCATCTAGTCGCTTAGAAGTGATAAAAAAACTATAACTATAGATTGTTTGTTCATATTCATACGATTGATTCATAGTTAGGTTAATAATAAATAGAAATAGATAAAAAAGAACCCTGTGTTGTCAAAACAGGACAAAAATGACATCGATATAACATAAAAACTCATTTTCTATACAAACAAAAAGATATATAATCTACTAACCTATTTCATATTGAATGAATATATTATATCATTATTATATCATTATATTATCATTATATAATATATTATATATTATTTTCATTCATCTGACCGAATCAAATAGGATTTTCGGGATGGAATAAACAAACTATGGATAAATCTAAACGACCCTTTCGTAAATCCACGCGATCTTTTCATAGGCGGTTGTTGATTCCGATCCAATCAGGAGATCAAATTGATTATAGAAACATGAGTTTAATTAGTCGATTTATTAGTGAACAAGGCAAAATATTCTCTAGACGAATGAATAGATTGACCTTGAAACAACAAAGATTCATTACTATTGCTATAAAACAAGCTCGTATTTTATCTTTGGTACCCTTTCTGAATAATGAGAAACAATTTGAAAGATCTAATACTATAACAACAATAAAACAACAATAAAAAAAATAGGTTTTTGTGGAATCATAAAAAAGGACTTCATTTTCATTTTGGATGGTACTATGTGGTACTATAGAGTATAGTCTATTATAGTATAAACTCAAACGCGGATTAATATTATTCGATAGTATTGGGGTGTTGTAATCAGATAAAAATAGAAATGATTTTGAACGTTTTCGTTCATTTTGAAAACCTTATCGTATATATTTTTATATATTTTATTATACTAAAAATCTACTGTTTTATCGGAGTTTTTTCTCTGGAAACTAAAAAATTTAAATTATTCCGTAAATGATTCCTGCGTATTTTTTCCACTCTCCTTCTATTTATGATCTCATTGAAAATCATAGAAAGACAATTTCTATTTGATATTGCAATTTGCGCCAATATTTTACGATTAATAATCAATTGCCTATTGTGCAGATCGTGTATGAATAGACTATAGCAATAGGAGGATTCCCTATTCCCGCTAATTACTGCGCTTATCCGAGCGATCCACAAACTACGAAAGTCTCTTTTTTTTCGATCTCTATCCCGATGAGACGAAACCAAAGCTCTTATTTTTTGTTGAGTAAAAGTTCGAGTAAGTCTTGAATGAGCTCCTCGAAAACTTGATGTAAATAAACGAATTTTTTTTCGCCGTCTACGAGCTATATATCCTCGTCTAATTCTGGTCATTGACTAAATGAAACTTTGATGAATAACTAATAATTTGAGTTTCTTTTCTTTTTTCAGTTATTCTTTTACCCCTTATCGGTCTATTAATAACAAAATAGATTTTTCCAATGTATAAAATATAAATTCCAACAGTTTTTGCTACAATAACCTTCCCAACCACGATCTTTTTTTGATAGGCATTTTTAACCTAGATACTATGATACTATATATAAATATAAGAATAAGAATATAAATTATGAATATTGGTGCCCAAAAAAATGGATTATGGTGGATTACATCGTTTCTATGGCGACTTATTGAAATGAAACGGTGAGGTCCTCTCTATACACCGGAGCCCTTTTCCCTGATTTTAGGGCATATAGGTCACTTGTACAGTTCACATGCTTTGGCTCGACCTATGGAATTATCCAGTAGTAATAGATCTTTCACAACGAGATCTACCTTATCATATACGAGTGACGGTATTGGATTATGAAGGTTAACTAGTACTAGGTAGCTGACCCTGTTAGTCCGTTCTTGCACGTGTGATAGACTTTCATTTACTTGACTATACTATTAATAGTTTCCCCCGCTTAATGGAATTCAATTGGCTACCAATGGGAGAAAAATGGATTCTTCAATTGAATGGATTGATTTGCACCAACGTAAAAAATACATAAATTTCATACAAGGGAATGGATTCCTTTTTCGTTTGTAGAGATAGTGAATGGAGTGAAATCCGATTCACTGGTGGTACTGATCATTGATACTGGAAAATCCGTTTCTATTTTTCCAGACTCTGTGATCTGAACGAGTCGCACATACACCTTCGTACATGTTCCTCGACGCTGAGGGCATTCCACAAGAGCAGGGGATTTCGTTACATTTCTAATTGGCTGTCTTGTGTTTCTAATAAGTTGTTTAATAGTTGGCATGCGGAATCATATCCATAATGAGTTGGTTTAGATCGATCTTAACCGCATGATTATGAATTATAAAATGAATAATCAATCAAATTGAAAATGATATAGATAGAAATACAAAGACTCATGGTGTTTGTGTAAATACCCTGCTATTTTTTCATTCAACTGCTACTAGATCAACAATTCCATGAGCTTGGGCTTCTGTTGCTGACATAAAAACATCCCTTTCCATATCTTCGGATACAACCCATAACGCTTTCCCCGTTCTTTGTACATAAACCTGTGTCAAGGTTTCGCGCAGTTTCAGTAGTTCTTCCGCTTCCAGGATAAATTCTACTGTTTGTGCCTCAAAATAAGAACTAGCAGGTTGATGGATCATTACCCTGATATGAAAAACATAAAAAAAATCAATTTTTTCTCTTATCATGATGTAAAAATGTAAAAAAAAAAGAAATAATGTTTTTTTCATCATCAACCGTACAGGCATTTTTTTTTGCACATTGTGCATACGGCTCTACAATGAAATTTACTTTTTTATTTTGATTTCTGACTTCCATTTTAATAATATAAAGAAATAATATAAAGAAAGAGTATCAGATTCAAATAAAATAGGTCAATTTTCCAATTATCACCCTTCATTTCTTTTTCTCAGTGAGAAATACTATGATGATTCCGTTGCTTTCATCTTTTTTTATCTCTGTGAATAAGCAATCCCAAAGTTTTTTTATTTGAGTGAATTCAAAATAAAATCAAGTAAAAAAAGAAAATATTTTCTTAGTGCTTTTTCATAACTATAATACATAAAAAGCTTATAAGACCTCTGGTGTAAAAAGTGTGTGACACTGAATGAAGACTTCTGATAGAAGAACCGTAAATATCCTTTCATTTCTCTCATACGACTCTCTCGATACAGAATCTAATGTTTTAAAAAATGAATAAAAGACTAAAAAATATATTTTTCATATCAAATGAAAAATGCCATGCTATTATTACTCATATATTCTCTATGGCGAAGGCATAGTCTTTTTTTTTTTATATTCAAAAAATCATTGGCGCCAAGCGTGCGGGAATGCTAGACGTTTGGTAATTGATCCTCCGACCAGGATAAAAGATCCCATCGAGGCGGCTAAGCCCATACATATAGTCTGTACATCTGGTCGAACAAATTGCATAGTGTCATAAATAGCAATTCCGGGGATGACCCATCCCCCAGGAGAGTTTATAAAAAAATAAAAATCTTTGGTATCATTCTCTATACTGAGATATACCATCAGACTAATAAGTTGATTCGCGATCTCACTATCTACCCCTTGACCTAAAAATAGTAATCTTTCTCGATAAAGTCGGTTGATTAGGTCCATCATTAAATGGGTTGCCTTAGGAACCGTACATGCACCTTTTTATGCATACGGTTCAAAAAATGGAAAAAAAAATCAATTTTTAGATTCCAAGGAACTTTTTGTGTTTTTTGAAATATTTTTGCCTTTTTCATTATTTTTTATTTATATTTTTTATTTATATATTTTTAATTTTTATATTATTTATTATTTTTAATATAAAATAAAAAAAAATATAAAAATATAATAAAATAAAATGAAAAATAATTCGCTAAACTTACCAAACTCACTTTTCATTGATGTATTTTTTCACCGATTCAAATCACGATGTCATTTTCTTGTTCCTGAATGGGCTTGTTCTATTCATCATTTAGGTTTATGCTCTACTCCGGGTAAAACCCCGATTTCTATTTGCAATATAGGGTAATAAAAAGGACAACATAAATCCTCCTAATCCTAATATTATTGCTATGCCTTCCGTTTTTTTTTCACAATTCCTTTCATCATATCTGCCAAATTTTTGATGTATCTTAAAATTGAACGTATAATTCAATAAGAATTGTGAACCTATTTTTATAAAAATAGGAATCAATTTTGATATGTTTTGATATGTTATAGTAGTCCCAAAAATAGATATTTCTAATTGGGTTTTTTTAAACGGAGCCTGGATACTTCATTATTTGATTGGTCAAACCAAAAAACCATAAAATTTTTGTGCTTTATATTTATTGTGAATACTTCCCAAAATAAAGTATTGACGAATAATTGTACATCATCACACGTTCCAAATTTGCTTCAATATTCTTAGGGGTGACAGAAGAAAATATCTCAATCGGGTGAGAAAACGGGGAAATACCATATAGCCCAAGATATCTCACAAGCCACACTATATGTCAACCCAAGTTGAATATTCCTCTCCAGGAATTCGAAAAGGGACTCTTGGAACACCAATAGGCATGAAATGAAAGAAAGAATGAATATTAATACACTTTGATATGGAAACGTAAAATGGAAACGTAAAAATGGTTGTATTTCTCCAATTGTACCCTACTCATCTGTACTCGATTTATCCATATAGAGAAATTATAAAAAAAAAAAAATAAAAAAAAAATGATGAATCAAAATCAAAAAAGAATAATAAATGAATTATTATGAATTAACGAATTATTCTAATCGCACATATAAAATATATATCAATTTATTTTATTATTTTATTTTATATATTTATATTATAATAATAAAATATAAAATAATAATATAAAATAATAATATAAATATAAACCCCACCATTGCATATGGATACTTTTCGGGTATAAAATAAATCTGCTTCTACTTATTCCTAATAAAATAATTTTTTTTTTCGGACTATACATAGAATACCAATAAGTGAACTAAAACAATGACCATTGCTCTGAGATAAGCCATCTACTGATGAAAGGGTGACGAGGTCCATACAATATGTTGTTTCTTTTTTTCAATACTGCAATAAAATTATGTTATAAGAATATCTTTGATATTTGATAAAAAAGAGGTTTTTCCATGGGTTTACCTTGGTATCGTGTTCATACCGTCGTATTGAATGATCCCGGTCGGTTGCTTTCTGTCCATATCATGCATACAGCTCTGGTAGCTGGTTGGGCTGGTTCGATGGCTCTCTATGAATTAGCAGTTTTTGATCCCTCAGACCCCGTTCTTGATCCAATGTGGAGACAAGGTTTGTTTGTTATACCCTTCATGACTCGTTTAGGAATTACCAATTCATGGTCTGGTTGGAGTATCACAGGAGAGACTATCACAAATCCAGGTCTTTGGAGTTATGAAGGCGTGGCCGGGGCACATATAGTCTTTTCGGGTTTTTGCTTTTTGGCAGCTATCTGGCATTGGGTATATTGGGATCTAGAAATATTTTGTGATGAACGTACAGGAAAACCTTCTTTGGATTTGCCCAAGATCTTTGGAATTCATTTATTTCTATCAGGGTTGGCTTGCTTTAGTTTTGGTGCATTTCATGTAACCGGCTTGTATGGTCCGGGAATATGGGTTTCTGACCCTTATGGACTAACGGGAAAAATACAACCTGTAAATCCATCGTGGGGTGTGGAGGGTTTTGATCCTTTTGTTCCAGGGGGAATAGCCTCGCATCATATTGCAGCAGGGGCATTGGGCATATTAGCGGGTCTATTCCATCTTAGTGTCCGTCCGCCCCAACGTCTGTACAAAGGATTACGTATGGGCAATATTGAAACTGTCCTGTCCAGTAGCATAGCTGCTGTATTTTTTTCAGCTTTTGTTGTTTCTGGAACTATGTGGTATGGTTCAGCAACGACTCCAATCGAATTGTTTGGACCCACTCGTTATCAATGGGATCAGGGATACTTCCAGCAAGAAATATATCGAATAGTTGGTACTGGGTTAGCCGAAAATAAAAGTTTATCGGAAGCTTGGTCTATGATTCCTGAAAAATTAGCCTTTTATGATTATATCGGCAATAATCCGGCAAAAGGGGGATTATTCAGAGTGGGGTCAATGGACAGCGGGGACGGAATAGCTGTTGGATGGTTAGGACACCCGATCTTTCGAGATAAAGAAGGTTGTGAACTTTTTGTACGCCGTATGCCTACATTTTTTGAAACATTTCCAGTCGTTTTGGTAGATGGGGACGGAATAGTTAGAGCCGATGTTCCTTTTAGAAGGGCAGAATCAAAATATAGTGTCGAACAAGTCGGTGTAACTGTTGACTTCTATGGAGGTGAACTCAATGGAGTCAGTTATAGTGATCCTACTATTGTGCGAAAATATGCTAGACGTGCTCAATTGGGTGAAATTTTTGAATTAGATCGTGCAACTTTAAAATCCGATGGTGTTTTTCGTAGTAGCCCAAGAGGTTGGTTCACTTTTGGACATGCTTCGTTTGCTCTGCTGTTCTTCTTCGGACACATTTGGCATGGTGCTAGAACCTTGTTCAGAGATGTTTTCGCTGGTATTGACCCCGATTTGGATGCTCAAGTGGAATTTGGAACCTTCCAAAAAATTGGAGATCCAACTACAAGACGAGTAGTCTGATACAACATGACTTGAGAATCTTTCGCTTCTTTTGTTTGGGAGTGTGGAAAGTCGAAATCTACGAGAGAACTCTTTTGATTTGCACTGCCTTTATTATGGGATGACTGCTTGTTAGTTATCCGAAAGAGGATCATAAACAGATATGAAAGATATAATTTTTAACTATGATCGAACTATGGAAGCATTGGTTTACACATTCCTTTTAGTCTCAACTCTAGGAATCATTTTTTTCGCTATATTTTTTCGGGAACCGCCTAAAGTTCCAACTAAACTAATTAAAAAAAGATGACATTCAGAAGGAATTGAAGTAAAGAGCCCCCTGCGGAGGCTCTTTACTTCAATTAGTCCCCGTGTTCTTCGAATGGATCTATGAGATTTTGAGAGGGCTGCCCAAAAGCGATATAAAAAGCATACCCAGTAAAACTGACAAGTAAACCAGATATAAAGATGGCAACTAGGGTAGCTGTTTGCATTGTATAATTTAGACAATATGATACGATCCTTTTTTTATTTTACGACTGAATGGGATACAAAGTCAACATGCAATGAATAAGACACAAACAAGGAGGATGGATGGCTACAAAAAACGTTGAAGATCGCTCATCTGGTCCAAGACGAACTTACATCGGAGATTTATTAAAACCATTAAATTCAGAATATGGTAAGGTAGCTCCTAGATGGGGAACGACTCCTTTGATGGGTGTTGCAATGGCTCTATTTGCGATATTTCTATCTATTATTTTGGAAATTTATAATTCTTCCGTTTTACTGGATGGAATTTCAATGAATTAGATATCTATATATATATCCATAATAATTGCGAAGTATTACTTTATCAAAACAATGTGAATTGGTTAGGTATTGAAATTTGTCCATTCTATTTTGGTAGTTTGACCGCGGAATTTCTTTGTTTCTGTATTTCCGGAATATGAGTGTGTGACTTGTTATAATGAATCCTATATATCAGAGAATAGTTCTGTCATATTTTTCTTCTATCAAAAGTTCTACCTACGTCAGATATTGATTCTAGTATTATCTGAAACACGTAATAGGAAATAGAATAGGTCCATAAAAAATAGGTCCATAAAACAAATATTTGAACTATGATTCATACTTATTATTATAACTATCAGCAGACGGACTCCAAAAAAAGAATTTTGAAAAAAAAAAGGTTTCTAGATATGGAAGGATTTGTCTTCTTTCAATTCATATATAATGCTTATTTACCAAATTTACCAAAATAAAAATCATTATTCTTTGAATAAGTGATGAGCCAATGGTTCTTGCTCAGGGAATCCTTGTTTGGTCTGCTTGGCTTGGATATGGAGATCATCATGGTGGTTCTAGTATGAATCTAAGGTTTCAATCGATTGATAGGGTCTTAACAATATAAATTCCTTCATATAAGGTTAAGATTAGTATTATTTAATGTAAAACCGAATTTTTATCAAAAATAAACAAAATAGGGAATAGAGAAAATTCAATAAGCTTGTAATGATAAACAACACATACGAACGAGCCCACTTGATTTTTTGGCATTATTACCACAAAGAAGAAAGAAGTGGATGCTTTTTTCTGATTCTCATGATATCCTTTTTTTTTTTATTTTTATCATAGGATACATTTCAATTAGTATTTTTAGGTTTTTATGCTTGAGCTGTACGAGATGAAATTCTCATATACAGTTCTAAGAGACGGAGTTTCCTATCTCAATAAAATCTATGAGTGGTTCGAAGAACGTCTTGAAATTCAGGCGATTGCAGATGATATTACTAGTAAATACGTTCCTCCTCATGTCAACATATTTTATTGTCTAGGAGGAATTACGCTTACTTGTTTTTTACTACAAGTAGCTACAGGTTTTGCTATGACTTTTTACTATCGTCCTACCGTTACAGAGGCTTTTTCTTCTGTTCAATATATAATGACTGAAGCTAAGTTTGGTTGGTTAATACGATCCGTTCATCGATGGTCGGCAAGTATGATGGTTTTAATGATGATCCTGCACGTATTCCGTGTGTATCTTACCGGTGGATTTAAAAAACCTCGCGAATTAACTTGGTTTACTGGTGTGGTTCTGGCTGTATTGACTGCATCTTTTGGTGTAACTGGTTATTCTTTACCTTGGGATCAAATTGGTTATTGGGCAGTAAAAATTGTAACAGGTGTACCTGAATCTATTCCTGTAATAGGATCCCCTTTGGTAGAGTTCTTACGCGGAAGTGCTAGTGTGGGACAATCCACTTTGACTCGTTTTTATAGTTTACACACTTTTGTATTGCCTCTTCTTACAGCTATATTTATGTTAATGCACTTTTCAATGATACGCAAACAAGGTATTTCTGGTCCTTTATAAATTTGAATCTAATTCATACACTTGAGGGAGGAACCATAAGTTTTCATTGCTAAATAAAGTCTTGATGTAAAAGAAAATTTTTGTTTTGAATAGATCCCTTCAACTCCACAATAAGTAGTTTATTTTACATGCGATTGTGGAAGATTAATCTCTTCAGAGAAAATGGATTATGGGAGTGTGTGACTTGAACTATTGATTTGGCCGTGCAGACATTTTATTTTCTATTTCTGCCACATTTTCATTTAAAAAAACGTGTTCTTTTTCACCCACCGCGAAAAGCCCGAGACCGGTTCGATTGAAGATAATATTTTCTATGAGCAGACCTGAAACATCATGTTGTGTATGAAAAGGCTTCGTAAGATCTAGTACAATCAGTGATGTGGTGACATAATCTACAGATGATGTTATATATTCACTTTAGTATCGTATGGAAATGCATTCATTTCTTCTGCATTGACTCTATCTATTAAATGATCGGAGTGATACAAGGTATCTAAGGAAAAGAAGAAAAGGGGCTCAACGAGATATACTATTAGTAACAAGTAAATCCTTTGTATGTAAAATTCCAAATTTTGAGGATAAACATCATGCAAGGTTTGAGACGACCCAGAAAGCGCTTGATCATGTGATTCATTTTGGTAAGCCCATTGGGGTATTGAGTATTTATCTGTAAGAACTTAATTCCATATTTTTTTGTAACTCTGGAAAAAAAGGATAATCCGGTCAAACTTTTATAGAACCATTTTATAGAACTATGAAATCTATATTACATTAATTGAATCTATTTTGTTAGATGTTAGACTATGGTTCCATTTATGTTCTTTTAATTCTTGCTCGAGCCGGATGATGAAAAATTGTCATGTCCGGTTCCATCGGGGGGGGATGGATCTATAAAAAAAAATTAACCTATCCTAATAACAAAAAAACCCGACTTGAATGATCCTGTATTAAGATCCAAATTGGCTAAAGGGATGGGACATAATTATTACGGAGAACCCGCGTGGCCTAATGATCTTTTATATATTTTTCCAGTAGTCATTCTAGGAACAATTTCCTGTAATGTAGGCTTAGCAGTTCTAGAACCATCCATGATAGGTGAACCAGCAGATCCATTTTCAACTCCTTTGGAAATATTACCAGAATGGTATTTTTTTCCCGTATTTCAAATACTTCGTACAGTACCCAATAAATTTTTGGGTGTTCTCTTAATGGTTTCAGTACCTGTGGGATTATTCACAGTACCTTTTTTAGAGAATGTTAATCAATTCCAAAATCCATATCGCCGTCCAGTAGCAACAACCGTATTTTTAATTGGTACAGTAATTACCCTTTGGTTGGGTATTGGAGCCACATTACCTATTGAAAAATCCCTAACTTTAGGTATTTTTTAAAAAAAAAAATGGATTCGTCGAATGAAATAAAATAAAAATAATAAAAAATAAATGTATCTAGGATAATTTAAATTATCCTAGATACATGCTTTTGTTTAATAATCATTTTGTAGATTGATTCCAAATAGAAAGATTCTTTTTCATATTTATTCAAAACCCGAAAAATATGAAAAAAAAATTCAATCAATTGATGAAAACTTCGGTAAATCCATTTTGAAATGCATTTCTAGAATGCCCCATATCTCTTTTACATCTTCCATGTGAAAATGCTTGATTTTCATAATATCTTCTATATTCTTATTCAATAAGTTCAATATTGTCTGTATTTTTGAACTTTTTAGACAATTATAGATCCTAGGAGACAATTCTGATTGATCAATAAAAATAGATTTCAATGCTACTTTTTCTTTCTTTTTCCTTAGTTTTTTCAGTCTATCATGAAGAGTAAAAAGGGATAACTTGTGTTGATTTTCCTCGAGATGTAAGTTTTCTTTCTTCACATGTAGAAAAGGAATTAATAAATCAATGAAATTCCGAGAGGCTTCATTAAGGGCTTCTTTCGGAGTTAAACTTCCGTTTGTCCATATTTCGAGAAAAAGTATCTCTAGTTTTTCATTCCCATACCCATAGTTATGAATGCTATGATTTGCATTTTGAACAGGCATGAATATTGCTTCTATAGGAAAATTTCCGTCTTGAAAGTTTTTTGGCGTTTGTATACGATATCCTCGATTCCTCTGAATTTGTAATCTAATACAAAAATAAATATTTTCTGTCAAACTAGCAATATATTGTGTATTATCGATGATTTCCACAGAAGGTGGTGAAATAATGTCTTGAGCAGTTACATATCTGGGACCTTTGACACAAATGGATGCGTCACAGGTTCCATACAGATTACTTCTTAATACAATTTCTTTCAAATTCATTAAAATTTCATGTACGGATTCTTGAATACCTACTATGGTAGAATATTCATGTGGTATTTTATCAGATTTTGCACGTGTTATACATGTTCCTTCTATTTCTCCAAGCAAAGATCTTCGCATAGCAATGCCTATAGTCTCAGCTTGACCTTTCATAAGTGGAGAAAGAATAAAACGTCCATAATGAAAACGCTTATTATCTACTCTTGATTCAACACATTTCCACTTTAATGTCTGAGTAGCAATTTTTACTTTCTCTTGAACCATAAACCATAGTAAGTAATATTCTTTGATTAGATCATTGCATTTATTTATCTTTCAATCTGTTCGATTTTATAAACGTCTTTTTTTAGGAGGTCGACAGCCATTATGTGGCATAGGGGTTACATCTCGTACGAAACTTAATAGAACCCCACTTCTACGAATAGATCGTAATGATGCATCTCTTCCAAGTCCTGGACCCTTTATCATGACTTCTGCTCGTTGCATACCCTGATCTACTACTGTACGAATAGCTTTTTCTGTTGCGGTTTGAGCAGCAAAGGGTGTTCCTTTTCTTGCACCCTTAAAACAAGTACCGGCAGAGGACCAAGAAACTACTTGACCTCGTATATCTGTAACAGTTACAATGGTATTGTTGAAACTTGCTTGAACATGAATGATTCCCTTTGGTATTCTAGCACTCTTTTTATTACGTAAAATACGTTTACTTTTACTACGTGGACCAATTCTTGGTATAGGTTTTTCCATCATATAGTATTCTTTTAATATTCATATTTAATTTAATATATTTTAATATTCATATTTAATATATGAGTTATATAAGTTTGCAAAAAATATAGTAATATCCATTTCATCTCAAAAAAAAATATCCTTTCAATTATGATTTGTATCTTGGTTTTTTTTAGCAAGCTTTCTTTGGAATCAATAAATTTTTTTTATTGTCTTTGTTTATGTCGCAGGTTGGAACAAATGACTATAATTCGTCCCCGCCTACATATCAGTCGACATTTTTCACAAATTTTACGAACAGAGGCCTTTTTTTTCATATTTTTTATTCCTTAACTTATCTGCGAATCTACTTTTGGCTATAAGAAAATAAGTTTCTTGAAATTGTGAACCTCAAATTGAATTGTATACTCATAAATATAAAAGTAATGGTAAAGTAATGGTTAGAATGAAACTTGCTTCACTTTTTTTTTTTTCAAACAAAAAAGAACGGATTCCGGAATTAATTTTAATATAATAAAATTTTACCATATATAACACAAAATTTCTCCACCGATTTCTTCTAATCTAGCTTCTCGGTCTGTCATTATACCTCGAGAAGTAGAAAGAATGACAATCCCTATCCCGCCTAAAATTCTAGGAATTTGTTGATAGTTAGAATAGATTCGTAGACCAGGAAGGCTGATCTGTTTTAAATTGTTAATAATGATTCTTCTATGTGAATATTTTTTTTTTCTATTCTTTCTATGTTGCAAGGTTAAAACCAAAAAGTTGTTGCTTTCCCGATGTTTTCTCACGTTTTCGATAAAACCTTCTCGTAAAAGTATTTTAGCAATGTTTTTGGTAATGCTATTAGATTCAATTCGAACTGTTCCTTTTTTATTCATCTCAGCATTTCGTATCGAGGTGATTATAGCAGCAAGAGTGTCCCTCACCATGATAAAAAATTGATTGGTACCCCCGGTGATTATATCATCAACATGTTTTTTTTTGTTTTTTGATTTATGAATCCTTAAAAAATTAGGTTATATTCGTGAAACATATTATCTTTTCTTTCATTCAAATATTTGAAAATTATAATACTTCGGGAGCTAATGAAACTATTTTAGTAAAATTGAACTGTCTCAATTCCCGGGCAATTGCACCAAAAATTCGAGTTCCTTTTGGATTTCCTTCTTGATCAATGACAACTGCCGCATTCTCATCAGATCGTATTTTCATACCGTTTTCACGTTGTAGTTCTTTACAAGTACGGACTATCACCGCTTTGACTATTTCTGATCTTTCTAGGGGCATATGGGGGACTGCTTCTTTGATCACAGCAACAATAATGTCACCAATATGAGCATATTGTCGATTACTTCCTATGATGCGAATACACATCAATTTTCGAGCCCCGCTATTGTCTGCTACATTCAAATGGGTCTTAGGCTGAATCATTTTTTATGAATACCTTTTTTCAGTGCAAAGAAAATCCGAAAGAAAGGTTGAAGAAAAAAAGAATATAGAACTTTGTACAGAAAAAATATTTTTGATTCGTATTTTTCATACCAAAGAACTCTTTGATTCATCTTTTTTTTTATCTGTTGAAATAATGAATTGAGTTCGTATAGGCATTTTTGACGCCGCTATTAAAATAGCTTTTCTGGCTATGTTTTTTGTTACTCCGCCCGTTTCATAAAGTATTCGACCTGGTTTAATAACAGCTACCCAATATTGGGGAGATCCTTTCCCCGAACCCATGCGCGTTTCCGTAGGTTTTAATGTAACTGGTTTGTCTGGAAACATACGTACCCATACTTTTCCACCCCTACGCGTATTTCGTGCCATTGCTCGTCGTCCTGCTTCTATTTGTCTAGATGTGATCCAAGCGGGTTCCAGTGCCTGAAGAGCAAATTGATCAAAACAAATACGATTGCCTCGATAAGCTACACCTTTCATTCTTCCTCTATGTTGTTTACGGAATCTAGTTTTTTGGGGGTAATAGTCGATGGTTTTATCCCAATTCCATCTCTACTACAGAACTGGACATGAGAATTTTTTCTCATCCAGCTCCTCACGAATAAAAATAAAATTGAAGATACACATTTCAATATTGAATCGAGATTATTTAGATTTTATCCAATCTAAATAGAGTGTTTGAATAATCAATAATTCAATTATAAACAAAACATATATGTATTAACAAAAATAAAAAGATAATTAAAAATGATTCTAAATAAATTGATAAAAACGTTACAACTCATTTTTTTACCGTGTTTTTATCCTCATACTTTCATTTTTCGCGGACGAATGTTCTTTTTATATTTCATTCGTAGGGTTTTTACACAATTTCGCAAAATAAATGAGTCTTAGTTTTTTCCGTCATCCTGCCCAATGAATCATTCGTTTTCAAAAACATTTTCTGTATTCACAGGTTCCGTCATTCTCATCGTTCTCGATTTTAAATCAAAATGATTAGGTCTGAATTCTACAACGGAGCTTCTAATGAAATTTTTAGTCAATCTTATCAGTCTTTATTGACTCGAAGCTTTTGATTGGTTTGTTCAATGAATGGAATCTATCTAAAAAATTATGTTATTTGTTATTTATATATAGTCTTATGAATAATCAGTATTCATGCAATTATACTTGAATATGTCATGCGATAACTCATAGACCTTACATATTAGAATCATATATCGTTGATGCATATTATTTTTTCTTTCTCTCAATTTCTATAATCTATTTTTTTTTTTACTTTTTCTTCAATTTCAGTTTTTTTGTTTATGCAAAATATTGAATCAGTTGCTACAATGATATGACTGTATAAAATTATCATATCTTGACTGTTTTTTTTTGATCCATATATAGATAGTATAAGGCGATGGGTTGGTTATTATTTATTTTTATTAGTTCATATTTTCTTTGCGATCTTTGTCTGTTCTTTTTTCAATAATCCTTACTTAATAAAAGAAACGCGTCACACACTAAGCATAGCAGCCATTCTATCAAATAAATGGTCCATTAAATTTTTATTTAACCCTATCCAAATTTCAATTGTGAATTGATCATTTTCTTTTCATTGAGCATATTTCTTTTCATTGAGCATAAAAGAAACGACTATTATGAAGATAGTATAGTATAACAGTATAGTTTTTCTATTTTTTCATTTTTTTATTCCTGTTTTTTATTCCTGTTGTTATAGTTATAGTATATATATATATATAATATATATATAAAGATAAATATATAAAGATAAAAAAGAGAGATAAAAGACAGAAAATATCATTCCTCCTCTGTAAATATCCAAATTTTTATGCCTAATAGTCCATAGATAGTTCGAATTGGATAGGAGCAATAATTAATTTTAGCTCGAATGGTTTGTAGGGGAACCTTACCTTCTCTGATCCATTCGACACGTGCAATTTCTTTTCCGTCCAGACGTCCTGAAATTTGTATTTGAATTCCTTTAGTATCTGCTTGTTCAGTTAATTCAATAGCTTTTTTCATGGCCTTTCGAAATGATACTCTATTCTTTAATTGTTCAGCTATAAATTCTGCAAGAATATTAGGTTCTCGATAAGGTTTGGCTATTCTTGTAATAGAAATATTGAGTTTTCGGTTCACACAAGTCAACTCTTTTTGTACGTTCATTTCTAACTCGTCGATTCCTCTCAGTCTATTACCTTCTTTCACTAATAACTTTGGGAATCCCATATAGATGTTGACCTGAATTAGATCAATTCTTTTTTGAATCTTTATGTGTGCAATTCTATCAATACCAAAAGAAGATAGGGTCCTCTTTTTTTCTACAGACTTGATAGAATCTCGTATCTTTTTATCTTCTTGTAACCCTTCAGAATAATTTTTTGGTTGTGCGAACCAAACAGAATGATGATCATGGTTAGTATCAAGTCTAAAACCGAGTGGATTTATTTTTTGTCCCATACTAAATCTATATTCACAACATACTGATTACGTCATATCAGTTATACTTCTTTATAAGTTATACTTCTTTATACTTTATATTATATAAGATCTATATTTTGATGATTATTTGCTCCTTTATATTTTTATTTATGATTAATGAAATGATGATTCATTCCAAATATCAAATGGAATATTATGATTCTATTTCAAATAAAGAGGGGGCGGATATAGCCAAGTGGATCAAGGCAGTGGATTGTGAATCCACCATGCGCGGGTTCAATTCCCGTTGTTCGCCCATTTTTTTATTTTAACCATATGATATATTCTTCATTTAAGGATTCCTCTTTCAATACTATAGTTATATGGCAAAGGGTTCTTTTGATCGGAGAACTACGTCCTCGAGCCTGATGTTTTAATTTTTTCACGGTAGTGCCTTCGTTGACTTCTGCTTTACTAATGACTAAAGCTGCTTTGTTGAAACCCATATTTTGACTAGCATTTGCTGCAGAATAAACCAATTTAAAAATGGGATCACACGCTCGATAAGGCATGAGTTCCAGTATTTGAAGTGTTTCTTTGTAAGAACGTCCACGAATCTGATCCACGACTCTTCGTGCTTTATGAGCAGAGATGTATATATGTTGACTTAAAGCGTATGTTTCTGTATTTGGGTTCCCTCCTTTCTTCGTTATCATAGAAGCACCTCCTAATAATGATAAACATTTCAAATAATATTATTAACGACGAGATCTATTATCGTTTTTCGCATGGCCCTGGAATTTTAGAGTCGGTGCAAATTCTCCCAATTTGTGGCCTACCATACGATCTGTTATAAATATAGGTAAATTTTCCTTTCCGTTATGGATAGCAATAGTATGGCCGATCATTGTAGGTATTATTGTAGATGCTCGGGACCAAGTTATGATTATTTTTTCTTTTTCCGCCTTTGTGTTAAGCTTTTTTATTTTTCTTAATAAATGATTCGCTATAAAAGGATTTTTTTTTAGTGAA